CCATTTGTCCATATTTCGAGAAAAAGTATCTCTTCTTTTTCACTCCCATTTCTATAAGACTGAATACTATAATTTATATTTCGAACAGGCATGAATACAGCATCGATAGGAAAACTTCCTTCTTGAAAGTTCTTGGGTGTTTTTATATGATATCCTCGATGTCTCTCGATTTGTAATTCAATACAAAAAGAAATCGGTTCTGTTAGTATAGCTATATGTTGTGTATTATCAACGATTTCGACAGAAGGGGGTAAGACGAGGTCTTGAGCAGTTACATATCCCGGACCCTTGATACAAATCGACCCGTTTTGAATTCCATAGAAATTCCCTCTCAATACAATTTCTTTCAAATTCATTAAAAGTTCATGTACCGTTTCTTGAATACCCACTATGGTAGAATATTCGTGTGGTATTTTTTCAGATTTTGCACGTGTGATAGATGTTCCTTCTATTTCTCCAAGCAAAGCTCTTCGCATTGCAATCCCTATTGTGTCGGCTTGACCTTTCATAAGTGGAGACAGAATAAAGCGTCCATAAAAAAGACGCTTACTGTCTGTTCTCGATTCAACACACTTCCACTGTAGTGTTCGAGTAGATACTTTTACTTTCTCTCGAACCATAGTAATAGGACTTGATCAAATCATTGAATTATTTATTTCTCTTGAAATCTCTTCAATGTTTAGTTTTAGACGCGTCTTTTTTTAGGTGGCCTACAGCCATTATGTGGCATAGGAGTTACATCTCGTACGAAACTTAATAGTATACCACTTCTACGAATAGCTCTTAATGCTGCATCTCGTCCGAGGCCAGGACCCTTTATCATGACTTCTGCTCGTTGCATCCCTTGATCCACTACTGCACGAATAGCGGTTCCTGCTGCGGTTTGGGCAGCAAACGGCGTCCCTCTTCGTGTACCCTTGAATCCACAAGTGCCGGCGGAGGACCAAGAAATAACCCGACCCCGTACATCCGTCACAGTCACAATGGTATTGTTGAAACTTGCTTGAACATGAATAACTCCTTTTGGTATTCTACGTGTATTCTTACGTGAGCCAATACGTACATTCCTACGAGAACTGGTTTTTGTTATAGTTTTGGCCATATTTTATTATCTCATAAATATAAGTCAAAGATATATGGATGTCTACATTTCATGTCAAAATAGATCCTTTTTTTTATACATCGGGTCTCTTTTAAATTTCATTTATATTTTATTTATTTTAATTTATATTTTTAATTTATATTTAATTTCATTTATATTTCTTAACTTTTCGAAAGATTATCCCTGTCTTTGTTTATGTCTAGGGTTGGAACAAATTACCATAATTCGTCCTCGTCTACGGATCAGTCGACATTTTTCACAAATTTTACGAACAGAGGCTCTTATTTTCATCGTTGTCATTCCTAAACTGAATTCCGAATATACTTATTGGAAGAAACTAAATTTCTTTCAATTTGAACCCTAGTGATCTCTATAAAAGGAATGTTGAAGTACCTAATAATTCTAATCTTTGTTGCGGAGTCTATAAATTATACGTCCTCTAGTGGAATCATAACGACTTACTTCAATTTTGACTCTATCCCCCGGTAGTATACGGATAAAACTGCGCCGGATCCTTCCGGAAATATAACCTAGAATGAAATCTTCATTATCTAAACGAACCCGAAACATACCATTTGGAAGTGATTCAGTAATTAAACCTTCATGAATCCATTTTTGTTCTTTCATTCCATGCAAAACCTCCTTAACTTAAAGTATCAACTAATTAATGTAGGAGGAGTGAGATTAAAAACCCGTCCTTTCTCTTTTTCTTTTTTGTTTTGTGAAAAACAAAAAAGAAGTTTCGAAAAAAATTCGGATATCAGAAAGATTACCATATATAACACAAAATTTCTCCTCCGATTCCTTCTAGTCGAGCCTCTCGGTCTGTCATTATACCTCGAGAAGTAGATAGTATTACAATCCCCATTCCGCCTAAAATTCTAGGAATTTGTTGATAGTTAGAGTAGATTCGTAGACCCGGTCGACTTATTCGTTTTAAATTTAAACTAGTTCTATCGAGCCCTTTTCTATGTCGTAGGGTTAAAACCAAAAAATATTTGTCGCTTTCGCGATGTTTCCTGGCGTTTTCAATAAAACCTTCTCGTAAAAGTATTTTAATAATGTTTTTGGTGATATTAGTAAACGGTATTCGAATCGTTCCTTTTCTATTCATAGCAGCATTTCGTAGAGAGTTTATTATGTCAGCAAGAGTATCCCTACCCATGATAAACTAAAATTATTATTGCCTCTCATTTTTTATATTGACATGCTCTTTGGTCTTTTTTTTTTTTTTTTTTAATATATGCGTCAGACACACAAAATTTACTAATGAATTTCATCTATTTCAGAATCGGGTTCCTTCAAATTGTATACTATAACTATATCGCAGACTCTTCTTCTATCTTACTTCTATCTTATAATACCTCGGGTGCTAGTGAAACTATTTTAGTGAAATTTAACTGTCTCAATTCCCGGGTGATCGCACCAAAAATTCGAGTTCCTTTCGGATTTCCTTCTTGATCAATGACAACTGCAGCATTGTCATCATATCGTATTATCATGCCATTGTCGCGTTTGAATTCTTTACAAGTACGCACAATTACAGCTCTGATCACTTCTGATTTTTCTAGGGATGTATTTGGTAATGCTTCCTTGATCACAGCAACAATAACGTCACCAATTTCAGCATATCGTCGATTACTAGTTCCTATGATTCGAATACACATCAATTCTCGGGCCCCACTGTTATCCGCCACATTCAAATGAGTCTGAGGTTGAATCATTTTTTTTTTAATCTATTCTTGGAATACAGCCAAAAAGCGAAGTAAAAAAAAGAGATATTGTTTGTCAAAAAAAAAAAAAAAAAAAAAGAAAGAAATTTGCCATTTTTTTATCCCCAAAAGCCCTTTTCTTGGGTTTGAGTGGGTTTTACATTCTATTACATTTTACAGTTCTATACCGAAATAATGAATTGAGTTCGTATAGGCATTTTTGAAGCCGCTATTGAAATAGCTTTTTGAGCTATATTTTCTCCTACTCCGTCCATTTCATAAAGTATTCTACCTGGTTTCACGACAACTACCCAATATTCAGGAGATCCTTTCCCCGAACCCATACGTGTTTCTGTAGGTCTTACCGTAACCGGTTTGTCTGGAAATAAACGTACCCATATTTTTCCACCGCGGCGGACATTTCGTGCCATTGCTCGCCGACCCGCTTCTATTTGTCTAGATGTAATCCACGCGGGTTCAAGTGCCTGAAGAGCATATCTACCGAAAGAAATATGATTACCTCGAGAAGATATTCCTTTCATTCTTCCTCTATGTTGTTTACGGAATCTGGTTCTTTTGGGGTTATAGTTGATGATTTTTTCTCACTTTCACCTCTATTCCAGAACCGGACATGAGAGTTTCTTCTCATCCGGCTCCTTGCGAATAAACGAAAAGGATTCAAAAAAAGATATATTGATGAATAATATACCGAATCATGGGATCCTTTGAGATTTCATTCATCTAATCTCTTAGAAATTTTTCTATCTTATTTTGTTTTGCTATATAACTAAATAAGTTTCCTATATTATTTAGAAGGTAATAGATATTTATATAGAATATAGTTATATAATAGAGATAGGGACATTTTCTTATAATGAATCTTTTTTTTGGCTTTTTCGATTTTCATTATCATATCAGATTTAGATCGATCAGAATTTTAAAAGAAAGATACAATAAAACCGAAAAACTTTCGCAGGCGAATATTTACTCATTCTTTAGTTATTTTAGTTGTCGGACTAGTCATGAACTTTCCTTTCAGGATACACTGGATTGTTCTCCATCTGGTTTGCTTCGCCATCCCACCCAATGAATTCTATGCCTTCACAGGTTTCGTCGTTCCCATCGCTTCTCAATTAATGGTTAGGTTTTAATTCTACAATGGAGTCTCTAATTAAATTTGTTCTTGAGTCAATTTTCTCAGTCTTTATTGGCTCGGGACTCTTTATTTTTTTTCTTCTATGAATGGATTCGTTTAATTATGGATCAATCAGTATTGATGCTTTTTTACACTGCCTTTTTTTATTTTAGGATTTTAGTAGATGACGCATAGACCTTACATGTTATATATTGGAATCATATATCATTTCATTGAGATTTTTTCTCTCTTTATCTCATCTTTCCATTTATCTAGATACTTTTGTTTGTTTTACAATTTCTAATCAGTAATCAGATTTCTTTTTTTTTTTTTTAGATTTTAGAAAAGAAATCTTTATTTCAGTTGCTCCAATGATATCACCAATCTATTATATCTTGACTGGTTCTTTTGATCGAGATAATGTGAAGCGATGAGTTAGTTATTCGTTCTATACTTCTTAGTTTTACTTATTGATTCAATTATTATTTTTTTAATATGGGCCGGTACCCTCTTTTTTTTATTTGAACCCTAAAAATAAAAAACCAACGAGTCACACACTAAGCATGGCAATTATATCAAGATGAAATAAGATGAAATTCTCAATCGCATTTTTATTCAACCCTATAGAATAGAATTTCAAATTGCTAGAATTGCTCATTTTTTATTCAAGAGAAAACGACTTAAAAAGTTTGTTATTTTCTGTTCGGGGTTACAACATAAAAATAAAAACTAGTCAACTAGTCAAGTAAAGGTTTATTATTCCTCGTTTCCAAATATCCAAATTTTGATTCCCAATACCCCATAAAGCGTTTGAGCAGTATAGGAACAATAATCGATTTTAGCTCGAATTGTTTGTAGAGGAACCCTACCTTCTCGGATCCATTCAACACGTGCAATTTCTTTTCCGTTGATACGTCCTGCAATTTGTACTTGAATTCCTTTTGTATTCGCCTGTTCAGCTAATTCAATAGCTTTTTTCATTGCTTTACGACATGAAACTCGGCTTTTTAATTGTCCGGCTAGAAATTCTGCAAGAATAGTAGGATGTCCA